GCTTTATCAGATTTCAGAAATTGAAAAAAAAAAATTTTTTCTCATGAAATCAATAAGTTTCAACAATTCATTAATTTTAACTAAAAATATTATATCTGCCCTTCCCGAGAAAGATAAAAATTTTTCATTCATTATTGTAAAGGTCGATGGGGAAAATAAGACTCCCCACCACCAAAATATGATTGAAAATATACTAAAAAAAAATAAAATATTTTTGATTTCTTTAGATTTCAGAAAATAGAATAATTTTTCTTTTAGACATCTTATAAGAATAAGATTAAGAGTCTAGGACTGCCAATTTTTTTTATATTAATAATTACTGATCCAATTTTTTGAGTCAAATCCATTCTGATTATTCCAATCTTTTAGGACTTAGTTGTTTGTCGTACAAAAAAACTTTTTGAATTCCCGGTAGAAAGAGATTTCCCTAATGACAAAGCTTTTAACGCTGCCCAATATCCTTTCCTTTTCCAAATATTTTTACGAATACGCTTTTTTGATATCGAAGTACGTTTTTTTGGAACTGCCATTTAAAAATGAAGAAGTTACTCATTGTTATAGTTGGATGTGAAAGACATCTATTGTTCAAAACCTATTATTTTTTCTTATTCATTATCTATTTTTATCTAAAAAAGATTCTCTTCATAAAAAAGAAATATAGATATATATGTGAAAATTTAATAAAAAATGACTCGAAATAACATAAAAATTTTTTGATTCCATACACTATTCGTAAAACCAAAAATTTTTGGTTTGGAACTCTTAATTCTCGTTGTTTATACCTCAAAGTAATATCTTTAGAATTGCTATGTGATAGAAATCAAACTTAAAAAAGAACCTAAAAGACCTTTATTTTCGTCATTCTATTCTATACTTTATTTACATGTAATAAAATACCTCAAAGGATTGTAAACTTTTGCCTAAAAAAGTGAGTCTTTTTTTAGTAAAACTTGAGAAAAATACACCTAAATTAAATTTTAAAATTCGAATGAGACTAGTAAGAAATCTGTTAAAGGATCCATTTTTTATAAAAAAAGTTCATTTTAGATCTATAATCTTCTAAACTTTAATAATAAATTGTTTTGATTGAAATGGAAAACAATCAATCCCATAATGAATTAGTTAATGAGTTGAAATAAAGTAACTAAAATAAAGAGTTTTTATTTCATTAGACCGATGACCTTAGTTAATCATATAATTCATATGAACATCAAGTACTCTTTTTATCTTAAATTTTTAAGCTTGTTTTATTATTTTTATTAATTATAAATTATTATGACGATAAATTATCGTAATAATATAAATTTTCCTATTTATTTAGATTCTTTTTATTTTATATGGCACTTGGTCATGGTCATATCATTTGACCAATTGTAACTTCTTGTTTTGAATATTTCAACGATTTTGAAAAGACTCAGAATAAATACTAATATAAAATTATTAAATTAAATAAGTTAGTGCATATCTTGATTTTTTAGTGACTTTTTCGAAAGAGGTAAGATCCGGTCAATCGGAAACAATTAATTAAGAATAAAAAACTTTTTTTATGGAACAGACATATCAATATGCGTGGATAATACCTTTTCTTCCACTTCCAGTTCCTATGTTAATAGGGTTGGGACTTCTTCTTTTTCCGACGGCAACAAAAAGTCTTCGTCGTATGTGGGCTTTTCAGAGCGTTTTATTGTTAAGTATAGTCATGATTTTTTCCATGAATCTGTCTATTCAGCAAATAAATAGCAGTTCTGTCTATCAATATGTATGGTCTTGGATTATCAATAATGATTTTTCTTTAGAATTCGGATACTTAATCGATCCACTTACTTCTATTATGTCAATATTAATTACTACTGTTGGAATTTTGGTTCTGATTTATAGTGATAATTATATGTCTCATGATCATGGATATCTGAGATTTTTTGCTTATATGAGTTTTTTCAGTACTTCCATGTTGGGATTAGTTACTAGTTCAAATTTGATACAAATTTATATTTTTTGGGAATTGGTTGGAATGTGTTCGTATCTATTAATAGGATTTTGGTTCACACGACCTGTTGCAGCAAAGGCTTGTCAAAAAGCGTTTGTAACTAATCGTGTTGGTGATTTTGGTTTATTATTAGGTATTTTGGGGTTTTATTGGGTAACAGGAAGTTTCGAATTTCGTGATTTATTCCAAATATTAAATAACTTGATTTCTACTAATGAGGTCAATTTTTTATTTGTTACTTTGTGCGCTGTTCTATTATTTGGCGGTGCTATTGCTAAATCTGCACAATTTCCCCTTCATGTATGGTTACCTGATGCAATGGAAGGGCCGACTCCTATTTCAGCTCTTATACATGCTGCTACGATGGTAGCAGCAGGAATTTTTCTTGTAGCTCGACTTATACCTCTTTTCATAGTCATACCCCACATAATGAATTTTATCTCTTTTATAGGGATAATAACAGTTTTTTTAGGAGCTACTTTAGCTCTTGCTCAAAAAGACATTAAGAGGGGT